GAAGGGTTCTATTCGATGAAGAGTTCCCTAGCTGGAGGGTTTTGCACCGAGAATGAATGAATGAATGAAATAGTGGAGTCTTAATAAGAGTAAGGATCGAACACCCGATTCCTATAACAAACGATTCTATGAAAAGAGGTTGAAAATCGCATTTTGGGAAATCTTTCTTCCCGGTGAAGCGCCTTGGAATCTCGTTGAGAAGCATGACAATGGGTACGACCTCTTGTGAAATCGGTCGTTCAAGCTCTTTCCTACCCTTTTCTCATTTTTCTTTCACTCACCGGGCTGACCTCGTTGAATGGTTTCACACGTGACAGGAATATCTATTTTGATACAAGGAACTGGCAATAGAATAGAAATGGAGTTTGAGGCTATCCTGAGATGCCCCTATTCTCAGATCTCTACTAGCGAGCCTGAAGCATGACTTCAAGAGCTCGAAGCACAGGAAAGGCAGGCTGCGAAGGCGCTAATACGATTGTTCTCGAAGCGAAGAAGGCAAGGCCAGAAGAGAAAGTATATGACTATAATGTGGGTTTAGGGTATGCTAGCTATCTCACTATCGGTAACGGAAGGGATTTCTATTGTTGAGCCGGGTGAGCTACCTTAACGGCACCCTGGTATTCCTTATTATTGATAGCACAGGAAAGAGAACTCCGCCTTCTCCTTCGGGGGATTAGATTAGTTAGAGGACTTCCTTTAGCTCTAAGACTAGGGATCTAAGGAATTGGTGGGAAATCCAGAAAAGCGAAAATCCCACTGTTAGAACATTGTTGAAAGAGGAGAGCCGGTCTTGCGCGCTAACTCGTGAGCCGACCTAGGCTCTTCAAGACCAGCCTTTCACTCCCAAGAAGTGGGAATAGCAGTCAATCGATGACTGAAATGACTTTCTTAGAAAGATTGCGTAATGCTAGATCTCTTCTGGATTCCATCTCACTCTCTTTCGGTCCGAAGCCGATAGGAAGTTCAAGTCGCTGAGGTAAGTTCAGATAGAGCTACGTTCCGGGTATTCCTACCATCTTTTCTTATAGGTTACTATTTTTTCTCTTAATTAAAGCACTGGAAGAGAATCGCTATCGTCTTTCTAAAGGACGGGGATTTACGTGTATTGCTTATGCCCGATTTGCTGACGCTAGCTTGACTTCACTCACTTCAGAGACGGAAAAAAAGAATAAGAAAGGGGCGTAGCAGCCGGAAAGAGGGAGAAATCCCCTCTTCCGCTTAAGGCACCGAAGTCCCACAGCTAATATCAATAGCTATTGATTAAAGGGAAGTTCTTTCGTTAGCAGTAAGAGCCTATTCTGTCTTGCTTTCTGATTCAATTCCGCTGCTAGGGCGAGCTAACTCCAAAAAACCGTCCTCAGTTCGGATTGCGGGCTGCAACTCGCCTGCATGAAGCCGGAATCGCTAGTAATCGCCGGTCAGCCATACGGCTGTGAATTCGTTCCAGGATCTCTCGCTCGCCCTCAAAGACCAACTCTTCTGGAAAGAGTTCTATCTCCCTAGGTTTGAATTCCTTCCGGAGATAAGCAACCATCTTCCCTTTAAGATAGGGGTTAAGAGGATTTCCCCTCCCTAACCAATATTCTAAAGGTAGTTGCTGTGAACCGTGGGGTTTGCCAGCAGCCGCTTTCAGTCGTTCCCATCGCTTTGTTTGGATTGACATCAAGCGAGACCGAACGCGATAGCCTGCACCTGCTAAGGGTTGTAAAACAGACATCTTTTGGATGCCATATTTACAAGCCAGCTGGCACAAACCAATGGTCGACCTACAACCTGTTAAAGCACGAAGAGATATTGGGGACAAATCCTTTTGCATGTCCTTAGTCCAGTACCTCTTCGCGAACTCGAGAGTACCATTCTCTGAAATAATGGATTTAGACAGAGAAATAGTAACTCCGAGTCTTTCCAGTAACAGGCTATACTCTCTGGCTACCAACTCATCGGCGATAAGAATATCATCGCCAAGGAGAGCCTAGTCATAGAAAGGGGTGGCCCTCTGCGGGTAGGCCTTCTTCGCTGCCAACCATAGCAGATAATGGTGTGACAGGGCGAAAAGCGACCAAGAGCCGTAGTAAGCCAAAGGCTGTCCAGTCAAGAAAGCCACTTCACTTATCCCTTTAACAAAAGGTTTTGTTAAAAGGAAAGTGTTAAGACCAAGAGTACTGTTGACGATTGATGATGCCAAAGTACTTCCCCACATACAAGACATGAGGGAGTATATGACACTCAATGGCCAACAGTCCGTAGCAGACTTCAAGTCAAAGGAATAAAGTTTCCTCAATTTCTTGACCCGAAGCCTATGTAAATGTAACGCTTTCTCTTGGTTGAAGGTACCGTCCTTCCGTATTGGTTTCCTCTTGGACTCCGGCCTAATCCCGAGCCTGTAGGGTGTCTTTTTAAACCGGATGGTAAGATTGTTCCAATCCACCCGGAAGTGACTTACCGCCTCTACTACTTTTATACGAGATGGATCGGCGTACTGGGACTCAAACCTGTCTGTATCGGCCCAAGCTTTAGCGGGACCCTTGAACTTGACTACAGGCTCGGCCTCCCCTTTAGGTTGGTACCAATAGGCTTTCGGTGCTAAAAATAGACCTTTCTCTATTTTGTCTTCAAGCTTAAACTTACCTAAGACAGAAGGAGAAAGCAGCTCGTCAGGGAGTGGATGACCAAGCACAACAGAGTCGGTGTCGGTATAGTAACACTTATTATTACGGATAATGGGGTCCATATGCATCCTAGGGTAGGCAGCAGCCGCTGCCGCCATCTGGACCGCAGCGTTCCTCAGGGGGCGCCATTTTTCTATGGTCGGGCCAGTGTAGCTACGGTAGGTAGCGAGGTTGGTGTTTTCTTTAAGCTCTACACCGTGCAGGAACTCCTCATGGGAGTGAATCGATTCTTTCCAGCGTGCATTATCGCAGATCTCGGCAGTCGTGCTTTCTGGGCTAATACCGAATCTGCCGTAGAGGGCATTCATCAGGATCTTTAACACATAGGCTATCGCCTCATTACCTTCTTCGCGCGCCCTCAGCCTACTCTCAGAGAGAGAGCTAACAAAGTCTTTAAATGGGCTTCTTTCGCCCTTCTCAAAGAGGTAGCCCTGGGTTGGGACTACAGTGTACCCCAGGGTTCTAGCATACTTTAACTCCTCGCTAAAGTAGACCCCTATAAACCTCCCGGTAGGGAAGACCCAGAGGTCCACCCCGCGATCGATAAGGCAGAAAGGGCTTCTTGATAGTCTTGGGGCACTCCACATATGCCTCGATAAAGCCAAAGAGGCTATCTAAGTCCTCGCCACCCAGATCCTCACGCCAGACAGGCTTCCCGGCGGGCATGGGGCGCTCCGCCATTACAAAGGGATAGAGTGAGTTCACATCGTAGTAGTATAGGTCCTTACCTATTGGTATGTAGGCATCCACATGACCACCGTAGTAGCCACGCCTTATAAACCTCTCTTCATTCGTGTTGGGGATGTGGATCCGCCCTTTAGCGGGATCGTGGAACTTCATACGAAAGAGGTACATTGCCAATGAGGAAATGGTAATTTTCTTTACTATGTCAACCTCGTATACCTCCCAAAATATCTCCTGCGCCCTTTGCATCACACCGCCAAGGAGAAGGACGTCCTTCTTCAGATAGTCTATCAACTCCTCTCTCATACTGCTAAGATTCTCGAGAGTCACTCTCTCATGATCAATAGACCCCTTATTCCCAAGTTCGGGGCATAGACTACGCGAAAGTGAATCAAGCGAACCCAGGAGTAGAGCCATAGAGTCTCTGAAGCGGAATAAGAGCCTCCCCCGCTCGGAATAGAGGCTTAGCTCGTAAAGCCTATTCCCTCTCGACAGCGGTCTTATCCTGCCCGGCCACTTACCGGCCAGACGGATTGCGCCTCTCTCGAAGCCAGCCTTTTATCCCAAAGCTAAAGAGAGAGCGTCTAGCGGTCTTATGAATCAATCAAACCAAAAAGCAGTTTTTGGACTGCAAAAGGGTCAAATGTCCTTACATACGATATTACTTCTTTTACGTACTTTATTTTTCTTTACTGACTTTATTACTTATGCAATTCTTGTTGGTCAACTGTCTCTTGATTTTCAATTCGCTGACCGCTGCCCCTTATCGCTGATGTGTGGTCTATTGCCTAAGAATGCCTAACCCCAATAAGCCAGCTTATCGAGGGAAGCTAGTAAGTCCCATACCATAGGTCTCATCATATAAAAAAAGGATTTGCCCAGTAGTGCTCAACAAGTAAATAAGAAGGTAGTCGAGGACTATCCTAAGTCTTACGCTTCATGATGGCATTTAGATAGCTCTGCTCTATAGCCAGAGTAGAGTAAGGGGGAAAGACTCAAGTACAGTTTAGCAATCAAAAGAACATTGGAACTAGGGAATCCAGCTGCCATTTCGCTAGATACCAGAAAGATGGGGAGGAAAGTTCTATCCAGTTGTTGGGGCTCCTCTCTCTGATGCAACAGAATATCGTAGTATTGTTGGCGCCGGCGCTAAAGCGAGGAAGGGGTGCGTCATCATTTAGTTAGCAACGGAAACTGGTGAAATTGACCTCAATACGCAGGTCTAAATAAAACACTAAAGGCTTATGCCTTCACGACGTAAGGAGCAAAAACAAAATACCCTTCGTCAGCCTTTCCATCGATAGAGACATCGCCCGACCAAAGACAATGTCCCAAAACGATCTAGTCAGCCTGCAGGCAACTGCTATAGATGACGCGCCTACCATGACCTGTTCAAGAGGAAGGTCACAGTAAGGGGAGAGAACACCCGGACTGTCTACTCTTATGTGTGTGGCCATGGGCTTTCCCTTCATATCACAGCCGTAAAGTCTATAAGGATAAAGTATTGGCTAAGCACCTTTGCTTCGCCCCTATTCTTTCTCTACAGTAAAGGTATCGACAGAAAGAAGTCCCTAGCTTCAGAAGTGGCAGCAGTGCTATCGTATAGTTGAGAAAGGCTGCTTTTAGGAGTGATCTTTCTAGGTCTTTCCTAAGAGAAAGGGAATAAATAGGTTGCTTGCACAAATAGGTTGAAAGAATGAGGTCCATCTGCCATCAACTTTAAGTAAAGTAATCGAATTCTCGAATTCGAAGTCAAAGCCCTAGAGCACGGAACTCGAAATCCTAGAAGTCACTTGCACTTTTTCTTACCGGACGAGCTAACCTAACGAGCTTCCCTTCCACTACCGGAAAGAGAAGTTTACCACCGCCTACGCCTACATATTCCACTCACCCTATCCTCTTTGATTCTATTCCAAGGCGAGGTAACGGGACGCCTAAAGTCTTTCAACCTTAGTAGAAGTAGATCTCAACTAGTGACATTTACTAGTTGAATGCTCTAATCTCTTCAATCTTCAAGAGAACAAACAGACATAAGAAAGAAATATCGGAAAATCGTCCAAAGGTAGAAAAGAATTCTCGAAAGAGAGATTGGGAATAATTCTACCGGTGCCCTAAAGAACTGCACTCTTAGCCGCTTGTGCCTAACCCTAGACTCACTTCGCTTGCCTCCTTATCTAATCCATGTATTTGTATTTCTTTGAAAACCAGAGCTTCCTCGCTTGAATAAGCATGCGCCGCTCATGTTGAGGTTTAGCTGTGTCCTTCGCTTGGTAATCCGAGTATGGTAGCCAGAAGAAAGTGCTCAGGATTGTCCCATTTTTTTAGTCTAATCCACCGATTCTCGGGCTCAGTCTTTCGACTTATCCCCGCCTGAGAAGAGAGAGAGGGATGATAGGGACTCTGAAGACGATGCTTCAACGGGATCCTTTAGGTGGTTTTCTTAAACGGACTGACCTTCACTTTCAGCGGATCATGGCAGGGGGCTCTATCTTCGAATCCAGCCAGCTACGTGGCCTATTTACTAGGAAAAGCGAGAGTCTCCGTCGTCTGCGAATCTATTGCTTTCATCGAAATAAGGAAGGGCTTCCCTTAGGATGCGAAGTGGAACCTCTTTGCAGACCTCTTCCCATTCATCTTTCCTTTGGGATGAGACAATTATGCTCTATTGAATAGTCGTAGGGTCTTAAATACCTTCCTTCGCTTCAAGCCGGTTCAAGAAAAAGCCCAGAGAGAAGCTGAAACTCCTTACGTTACTTTTTTCCCTTTCAGAGGGTCAATTTTGCTCTCCTGCTCTTCCCCAGCTCTTATTCCTTAGCTGGCTTCGTTCAGCTGACCTTTCCCTTGGGGCTTAGCTCCTGGCTGGCCTAACCGGGGCGGAAGAACTCCTTTCCCTAAGCGTGGTGACTTATTATTCCTTATTCGAATCTTCTGACATCTAGTCTTCGCCGGCTAGCGATGTGACCTATTCCCTACTCCGGTCTAAAAGCGGTCGATCGGTTGATTTCTTCTCTTGGAACTGCCTAATCTGATCCCTTTCCTTCCCTTACCCATGGTTTGCTGAATCGGGGCTCTCAACATTGGAGGAATTCATAGCCGGAAAAGGAATAGTCGTCTCAGTCTAGTCGTCGAAAGGCAAGTCTTCAGAGATAGCATCCGCGCGATCAGCACTAAGTCCAGTCTCTGTCAAAAGCAGAATCCTAGGTAGATAGTGATTCACCATACACATGAATGCCCGAGGAAAGTCTTGATCTTGATTCATAGCTGCCCTAGAGTTCAAAATGAACACATCCATCTAGTCAAGTTGATCTTCAGAGATGGGCAGGGCCTCTTCGTTCCGTTCGGGCAGGGATGGCAGCCAGCAACCACTGATAGCAGGGCACAAGTCAATACCAGCTCCTTTCTTCCGGATGAAGGAATCAGACCGAAGAGGCCCTTTTCCAGTTGAACTTATTGAATAGCCTATCTATTTACCATGGAATCCCCTGATTTGAGATTGAATCGCATGAAACGATCCCTTTTCTGCCTTCTTGGCTATTAGATGCTTAGCTGATTTCAAAGGAAAGAAACTCCTTTGTATTGGGGGTGACCTTCATTCCAGTTTTTTCAATATCAAAATCGTTTTCATGAGATCTGTTGCAGTCAAACCGTCGTTCCCATACTCTCTTCTCGCTCTTCTTTTTTCTTCTCTAAACGAAGACAAAGCTTTCAAGGCCTTCGCTACTTCAATCATTCACCGCTTCTGTTCTATGATCGATTACAAAGTCTAAAATCTCTCTTTTTGCCACCTTCGTGGCCATCCCTTTATTTCAATTTCTTCGTTGAGCGAGTAATTTTAGGGTTTTGGTAAAAGGCTTGGCAGCTGCCTATTCTTCTATCATTGGAATGTGATAAGTCTTAGAAAGTCCAGGCTCAGGTGATGTCTAATAGCATAATTAACTACAACCCGCTTGTAAGCAAGGCTAGAAATCTGCTGATTTTCCATTTCATAAGAGAACAAAGCTCTACAGAATGCTCAGAAGGAGTAGGAATTGTAGTACTTAAAGCGGAATGAAGCTAGTTCTGTTATATGCTTAAGACATCGAATTCTAGACTTTTTCGCAAAGACAATTAGGGCTTTGAAGCCAAAGGCTAAGAAGCCGAAAAATGAGACTAGCTAGGGAAAGTCAAGGTCTTTCTCTTACGGAGTCTACAAAAGGAGGTCAGAAATAGAAGGAAGACAATCCAAAGATTCAGACCAATGGGTAGAGCTTGTTGATAAAGTAGCTTTCAAGATGGTTAGCCTTTCCCTATGGGAAGAAAGGAAGTTTCCACTTAGGGAATAGGATCTCTTTTACGTCTACTGATGCGTCTTCGGATGCTTTTCAAACTTTGGGTTTGGCGTCATCGGCTCGAGGCAAGGACGAGTGAGCCCTCACAGCTCCAGACTCGTGTGCTATCGAAGCTCCAACTTGGAATTGCCTCGGTCGGAGAGCTTCACAGTCACCTACTCTATCTGCCACTAACGTGGTTCTATCTTAGTTTCTTTCTATTTATTTATTCTCTTAGGTGAGTAGTAAGAGCCTCCTCATTCACCGTTGGGTGAGTCAGCACAGCACTTCTTTCTTCCTTTTAAATAAAGATATAGAGCTTTCTTCGTTCGAGCAATCCATCGCTCGTACTACTAGAATTCTAATTCAATCGAACGCGAGTAGTTACCTTCTAAGGATTACCACCTGCTGTCCATCCATAAGTGGGCTCCCCGGAGTCCACAATGAACATTCAGTATTCTATCGAGTGAGAATTGATCACAGTAGGCAAAGGTTGCCTTTCTGACCCCCGTTGAAGCCATTCCTTCTGCTCCAGATGAATGAGTCACTAAAGATTCAAGATGTAGCTACCTCCTTCTTCCTTCTCCACTGTTCTGGCTAATCCATGAGATCAGGTTTTCATAGCGGTTCAGACCATTAAGAAAGGGCGGTGGAACTCGTTGCCTAGGGCGACGTATATCAAGAGGTGTCCGGTTCTGAAGTTGAGACCGAATCTATTAAAATAGAGCTGCTCTTCTCACTTGAATTCCATTCCGGAAAGGGTCTTCACTCATCTGCTCTTGCCAATTAGAGAAGGTTGCTTTCCTTCAACTCTGCTGCATTGCCTTCTCATAAAGGTTCCTCCGCTGGCCTATTAGGAGGGCCTCTCTTTTCTCTTCAATTAGAAAGACCAGTACATACAAAGATCTAGGTAGCAAAGTACGAGGCACATTTCCTTCCGAGCTCACATTCGTTCTAGATAAGATATATAATATATTAAACGGAAAGAATCAAAAGATGGGGATGAATGCAATACGGAGAGAGGTAGAAAGGCAAGCACTGCACGGGGCCTCTCTGATGCCTACACTTCCCCTGAGGGAAGGGGGGAGAGGATGATTGCTAGGTCCGCTTACAACAAAGCCACATATCTAATAGAACAAGTCAAGCTAGAAGGAAAGCACTTTTAGATCGGTCGTGAACCAGAAAGAATGAGCCGCTTCAATACCAAAAGGAAGAAATAAGCACTTGCTTGCTGGTACAACAACTCCAGCAAGAAGGATTAGCCGATTAGAAAAGGGTACTACAAGCGGAACCCCAGTCCCAAGCTATAGGACGACAAATGAATTAGGCGCTGACTCCAAGACGGATACGATAGGCTTTGAGTCATCAGTTTTAGCCCCTAGACGAGAGGGCTATGGGTATAGACCCGAAAGCACCTTCACTGGCCATGGACTACTCAATCAATCGGACAACCGCTTCACCACTTCCAAGACTGAAAATCCAATGATAGAAGAATCCAATCAAAAGGAGTGAACATGAACCTGACTTCGAAGACTTCCGGGCAGAGGCTAGCCTCACACACGAATACAAGAAGCCCAAAAAAAAAAGCAAAGCAGACAACTCAAGGGAAGAAGCTAGCACCGACTCTTTAGGACGGAATGGAATGCTTTCGGGGCTGCTTAACGAATCCTTACCACAACCGGAAAACGAGTTACTCGCTCAGGAAAATCAGCACTTGAGGCTATCGGTCCACGAATCATATGGAATTTCATCCCAAGCCAGCAACTGAGAAAACGGCGGATCTTGGTGCTACTGTCGCAAACCCATAACATTGAAAGCTGGGTGGCGGTGATAAAGAGGGGTCATGCATTTACAGAATTCCTCATTGGTCTCGCAGCTTCCGATGGAATATGACCAAAAACAACAGGGAATTTCACTTCAAAGGTGGGTTCCCTTCTGGGATATTGAATGCCATAGATTTTTGGTTATCTCTGCAAGCAACTAACTCCTAATGCCGCTGCAACAGAATTGAGTTGAAAGCTAACCGTCCCACCTTAGAAAGGCCTCGCTCCACGCTTTCTTTTGAGTCAACTCTATCCATTCTTGTTTCAAGCTAAAAGCTTGAGGCTTTTACTTCTTCAACTCGAGTTCGCCACAGAACCCATCTCTGGAACTGGAACCGAAGTCAAGGCCCTAGTGTGGGTCAGGGGAGATCCAGAAAGCTACATCCGATCTTGCGCCCTGCTTTCCTTATCCCTTAGTCCTATCTCGCAAAAGCAATGGTAGGCCTTTGGAGCTAGTTCAGTTCTTTCATCGAGTACTTTCCTTACTTAACTGCTCACCGGAACTCTTTTTCCTTCACTTACAAAGGGGGCTTAAAAGCATTTATTCTTCAAAGGGAATAAACTCCTTCTTCTTTTCCCACTAGGGTGACAGGTGAACCTCACCTCTTATCCAATTCCGGAGGCTTTCGATCTGACATCTTTACTTGAAAGCTCTCTCTGTGCACTTATCCTCGCCCTTTGCTTAGCGCTAGCTTTTTTATTCTTGATTTTAGAGTTCTACAGTTGGAAAAGGATTAGTCTTTAAACGATCAGTCTTTATATGCTTAACATAGTCGTCTTCTATCTTCTATCTTTCCTTTTCTTTTTTATCCGTCTGTGTGTTAGATCTGCCGGACTCTCCCGCAAGGTTGGTTACCTTCACTTCACCGGGACCGGCTCCTCTACTCCTTCTCTCCGATCGATCATCCACTTTGGGGGAACGAATCTGCCTCATAGGATGGCGCCTGTCTTCCAACCCGACCTCAGACTCTTTCTTCCCGACCTAGTTTCGTTTTAAAACAAGCGCCCATCCGCTCTGTCTAAAAGAAGGTGAGAGTCGCGGATGGCCCGAATTACACGCTGATAAGGAATGCTTTGGCGAGTGCCACCTTCCCTTATCTGACTGACGTAGGACCCGTAGGTGCGCTCCGTCATAAGTTCCCCCTGCGGAGAATGGAGATAGTGACGAATCTCCGAATATCGGTGAAGGATGGATTGAGGGCTGAATCCATCATTCACCAATGCTGCCTCCACATCTCGTTCCACTATCACCTGGTTCCTGAGAATGGACACCATACGTTCGAGCCCGTCATCCCTCCCGAAATTCAAGCAGCCGTATCGCGCGTAAAGGGCCTGGCCTCGCATCTCATCCGATAGAAGAGGGTGTTCCAATTCAGGAATCACCGGTGGGGCCGCCTCTGGGGGAGCCTCAGGAGCTTGTACAGCTGCCCCAGGTAGTTCCACAGTAGGCGGCGTCGGAGGAAGGTCTTCACTTCCCGCTGCATCACAATGAGCTATAGTAAGTAAGCCCCAGCGAGCAAAAATTGTTAGTAATCCACTAGGAACAGCTTCTACGACGATAGATAGGGGTCAGGTTTGTCTGCCTATCCTAGGTGACCATCTTCGTCTACTACAACTTGGGGTGTGTGCCATAGAGATAGAGTGTGGTACAGGTGTCACCAGTCCCACAAAGGGACGGATTTCTTTTTGATCTCGTCAACTCGGAACTCATAGCTGCTAGCTACTCCTAGCCTAGCGACTACTATAACTCCTATGCTACTAAAACAATAACTCTTTCACTCGGGCTACTTTTCTTATCGGGCAAGTTGCCACCCCTTTGTTCAATACCCGAACTCTAGTAAGTAGCTTAATCTGTCGAGAAGAACCATCCCTACCGGAGCGGACATGTCACCAGTCTTCTCCGCTTGAGAGGGAAAGACGGCTGCTCTGTGAACAACCCTAGTTGCTGGTCCTGCTGCTGTCTGAACTGCCACCTCTGCTCCAATACATAAGCTCCAGCTGAAGTGTAGCAGCTCCGTCCCATTCATCACTGCTTTCTGTTAAAAAGAGCTGCTCCTCTCCTTACAGTCGAGTAACTTCGTTCCTTTCAGTCGAGTGTCTAAAGACCCTCTCACTTCTTCTACTACAACAAGATCGGTAAGAGGAGCCGCCCTCCCCCTTACCCCGCTTTATTCCACCCTCTGACCTACTTGAGTTTTGTCTTTCCATAGTAGAACCTGCCTGCCATAGTGATCTATCCCGTCAATCCCGCCCGCGAGCTATCCATTCTAACCTGTCTTTGCCTAGCAAGATACGTCTAGTTCTCCCTCCGCTTGCCTATCTCAGTAGGAAATTGGAACAGTCTCCGATTTCAAAGAAAAAGCTGAGGCGAGAGCTATACCTTCTGGAACCGGAGCAATAACCTGCTATAAAGTAAGGAGATGCGCAGGAACGATCCCTAAAGCAAAGACTCGGAATGCTCCACGACTAAGTATACCCATTCAGACTCGCTTTTGTTCAATTATAAAAAAATAAGCACTTTGATGAAGATTTATAGCATCATTCAAGTAAATACAGATTAAGATCGTAGAAACATGAGCTTGTGATATAGCTACACCTAATTCCAGACCGGTTAATGCAAGAACTATAAATAAAGGACCAAGATCCCCTATGAAATAGAAAAGATCATTCATACATAGCATAGTCCAAGCGAACCCACTTAAAATCTTTACTGAACTATGACCGGCCATCATATTAGCAAATAAACGTATTCCTGAGCTTAATGCTCGAAAACAATAAGGGATTAGCTCAAGGAGTACTAAAAAAGGTGCTAATGGCAGTGGGACTCCTGCTGGTAATAAGAAGCTTAAAAAATGAAGCCCATTTTTTTGAAATCCCACTATAGTAATGCCAATAAAAATCGAAAATGAGAGAGCCAAAGTAATGAGAAAATGACTTGTAACTGTGAAGCTATAAGGTATCATACCCTGGGGATTACAAAATAACGAAAAAGTAAAAGTGACCGAGATGCGAGGGGAAAACTTTTGTTTAACATTTCCGGAAAGACCACCTATTTGTTCGTTTACCGGGTTCAGCACGAAATCATAAATAAGCTCTACCAAGGATTGCCAAGCATTTGGTACTGAGTTTCCTCCTCCCTTTTTAGTAACAAAATAAACCAAAAGTAGGACCAAACTGAGAGTTAGTAGCATAAACAAAGATGGATTTGTGAATGAGAAATAGAAGTTTCCTATTTGCATAGGAATCAATGGGATTATTTCAAATTGTTCAAGGGGGCTTTCAGCTTGAACAACATTTAGGTACTCTACAGCGCTATGGAATGACTCCGGCGAACTTGGAATGGACTCCGGATAACTTGGAATGTTTTCGAGAGTTTCAGCTTCCGTCGAGTTTTTGACCTGGTGCGTCGTATCCCGAAAGGAAAGAGCACAATTGTTATTGCAATTGCAACAGTTCATTAAAATATTATGGGTTGTAAAATGATCTGCACCAATACTATCCTGCGCACTACCACTACTACAGCAGCTCTTCAAAACTTTTTTTACATACTTATAAATGCATTTAACCACTGGAGTGGCATCACCTCCTGGAACTACCATGATAAATTGAGAGTCTTTCTGAATGTAGTTCCGCTCCCCCAAAAAAAAAAGAGAGACTCAATTTCCCCGTATGATCTAGATTTCGTTGGTTGTTGACCAACGGAAAGCATGGGACTTTTGGTTTGGGCATAAAGAAAAGATTGGCTGCTTCTAAAGCTCTCTTTCTTCTCTTATGATATTTCTTGTTTGTCATTCGAAAGAGAAGGAAGGGCTAAAAGGGAGCTTCAAAGCGTTCAAGCTTCGGTTTCACATGCCAATTGGCAACTGTTTTTTTTTCGTATCATCCCACCCAGACCTATACTACGCTATTTCACCAACGATCATATAATTACTGAAAAAGGCTGACCCACATAAGGGATTCTGACCATGCACCGAAATAGGATGACCTATAAGTCAGGCTTTTTCCTTCGTTTCACTCTCCACTCCTGGGATTGTCCTTCCTTGCCTTTGGTTATGAAACTCAAACCCGTGGAATGGTCCCCGGCGTTGAATCTTGGCTCAGAAGAAGGCTAGCCTTATGCTTGACTATTTCCAATAGGATAGGTAGTTTTCCTTTCAATACCTCCCCAGGGTTTCAGTTACTTCCCTTCCTACCGGATCTGAAGCAGGAATTTCTTGCACGAAGGCTAAAATACTGGTTTTCCCACTGAGACTAGTTTGTAGCTTTTCTTCCTGCAGTTAGTGTAGGCCTTGTGTATTAGTAGGGCGTGTAATAAATATGTGTAGACCTGCTTGTACGTCTACCAGGCTATGTGTATTCTAACTAAACAACTAATAACCGAAAGCCGTCTGTCTTATCACTACTTTAAGACGAGTGAAGTGATCAATCCCCAGAAGATCAATCCTTAAGTAGGGGCTAAGTCCCTAGCGAGGTCGTAGGTAAGCCTAGTTCACCAAGGAATCGAAGACTGAGACTTAAATGATAGATTGATACTGTCTTCCTAGAGGTTGCTTGCAGGCCATGCTTCTTCTTACAGGGAGGGGAGTGAACCTATAACAAAGCGCAGTTGATATAATAATAGATCCCCGGGAACTGCACCCTACTATATTATACCTTATACCTGACCCTAGCTTCAAGCTAACCTGACCTAGTGGCATTTCTTCTCTTCCCTGGCTTTCAACCTCCTCTTACGCCTCGTCCATTAAGGAAGGCATTTCAGACTTGACTTGCCTCTTTCTTTTCCTTGGGCGGGGGACTGAGCCTTCTCCGAACCGTACGTAAGATAGATCACCACAAGGAGTAAACAAGAGCTAGAGCATCTCCGCCCCTACTTCTATTAAGTAAGGCTAGCTTCTCCTCCTCCTCCTTTAGGATAGGTTCTATAGGAACCGGACGATCCTATTTGGTCAAATACCTAGCGACAACGGATCTCCCTTTACAAGCGGCATTGCCTCTTGGTTGGAGTGGAATTTTTCCAACCTTTGAACAACGTTCACTTCTTTCAAGTGAAATAATCCGATTCCTTATGGACATCTCAACGGCCCATCATACCAAGGAGGGAGGAGGCGATCGTGTTTTTCAACCAAAAAAAGACGATGAGCTTCAATGGCGGTTTGAGAATTCAAAGCCAGTAGAGTATCTCCCCATGGCCTTTCGCTAGTATAGTAGAAAGACCTATCGGACCTGTGAAAGTCTCGGCGAATACATTTGACAGACTCTTCGACGCGTATATGAAGTCAGCGACTTACGTCCTATTCCCTTATACAAGAGTGACTTAACATTTCTAGTTAGACAAGCAGAATCTTAGTTACATACCATAAAGAAAAAGGTAAAGGAGAAATCCGTAGGTTTCTAGTGGCGGCGAACGACTTGATCGTCCTCTCCTTTCCTTGTAATAATCCTTCGCGCATCCTCTGTTCGCCTTTGGGCTCACCTCTTTCCTAATGCCTTTGTGACCGACCTGCCCCCTTACCAAGTCTTCTCACCGGGCAATCACTCCTCTATAGACGAGAAAGAACTCGTGAAGATCCTAATCACTTGCATCAGCTCGTCCTCGCCAATAGAGATTCCTGCGTAGTAATACCATTCCGTTGTAAATAAACGATCTTATCATAGATCTTTCAGTCCGTATCTAATCTGACGGCTATGTGCGGATCGCCTTTCGCTGAGCTGGTTGTGAGATCGATCCCTTCGACTACATACGTTCTATTGGGCTCAAAACGAGAGGATTGTACTCGCCTAGCTAGACCTGGTGAAAGCAAACACACGAAAGAAAGATATGAACTGGGTAAATAGAAATGCCAAAGACAACACACCTCCGGACTAATCAACAATTTCATTGCCTCAAGTCACACACAAAGGAAGTCACTTCGAAAAGTATGAATAATATTCACACTCCTTTCATAACATAGATAGGCTTAGTGGGAATCAAGGGTACAAAGGGCGGAAAAGGCACGTCACAGACCAAACATCTGGGAAAGAATAGAGGCAAAGTCTTTCTAATTGACTGCAAGTTGAATAAGTAGCGGCCTTAAGTCAGTCAGCTCCTAACGTACTTAACAGAAACATCCAATTGCAAACTACACGAAAGTTGTCCCGAATGCAGGGATGATTCAAAAAGCTTCGAAGTTCATTATGAGTATCTATTCATTGATTCTAGTGACTCTATTAATATCTTATAGTTGCATTGAATAAATGTACAATCACCACAGGTCTTGTATGGAATTGATTCTATTAGAAGGATTGAACTGGAGTTGACTTGTAGAGCCACATTGATTCTCTCTCTTTCGATAGTGAGCTACCCACCAAGCCTTTAGTCCAAGCACCTTCCCCGGTGGACTACGAAAGCATCACCGACGGTCAATTAGGAAGAAATACCCATCGTTAAGATCAATCAATTCAATCTCCTCCTTTTGGGAGCCATAATCTCATGATTCTTTCATATAAGGTTTTATACCCTATTAGAACGTCCAAGCAACTTAACCACCAAACAATTCCGCCATCTTTTGTGAAGTTTCAGGACAGAGCAACTGGGAGGATGATTGGTAGAGGAGTACAGCATAGTGGTCTTTATTTTCTAGTAGAAAGTCCTAAAGCTGACGCTTCCTACAGTAGCAAATTCTAAGAATTTTCCTTATGGCACAATAGGATGGGACACCCATCAAATAAAGTGTTGCAATGTTTACTGCCTAATTTAGAATTAAATAATGAACATTGTGAAACATGCAGTTTTTCTAAGCAAACCAGGTTACCCTTCAAACAGTCTATGCATGAATCTGATGAATGTTTTAATCTAATTCATTCTGATGTCTGGGGTTCTCCAGTAAAATCTTTTTAATGGTTATAATTACTTTGTGACTTTCATAGATGATAAGTCAAGATGCACATGGATATATTTATTTACTCAAATATAAACATGAGCTTATTGAGCAAAAGGGATGCCATTCTCTTACGGCTCTTCGTCGGAACTCACTGCCCAAAATCTTAGGGCTGACAATGTGCCTTTTTGTGCCTCGGACATAGGTAGTACGGCCCCAAGGGGATGAGACGTAAGTCGAAGAGGACGAAGGGCCGCGTTAGCGGGGAGCCAATAGGCGAGCAATCTGAAAGAGCTGAGCTGCGTTGCTGCGATGAGGACGAAGGATGGTAATTACCAAGAGAAGGGGAGGGTCTATGCGCTACGCGGCAATAAATCAGCTCTTCGGTACCTGACCTACCTGACTGACTTGGTGACGACTATATTATAATTGTACAACAAAAAACTAGTTGGTTAGTATCTTCTTTAAGAAATTTGTTCACAGCCAATGATTAGCGAGCAAGCAAGCCAAGCTGCGCGGAAAGGGTCACCGAAGTAGGGGACCGAAGCTAGCGAAGAAAGAGGCGAATCGAATATTAAACATTACAAGATCGTTTTCCATTTCTTTACTTAATTTACGAGATTTCGCGGCATGACGAAATAGACGCAACGCGGCGAACGGGACGAAGCAGGTGATAATATAGGCTTTCGGGCGTAAACGCCCACGACTGAAACGAAGAAAGGAAGAATTCTGAGAGTTGAAAGGGATTATGTTTCGCCTAACCCAGGAGAGATAAGCTCCTCGACAGTAAAGGGTGCATTCCCGGGTCTCCTCTTCATCACCGAATGAAGCTTTGTTGAAAGAAGGAAAAGGTGAACATTCCCCACATGGAAAATAGGACCAAAAGGACAAGAAGGTTTACTAGCTAAGAACAAGTTTTAGAGGGTCTAACGAGGTGAGCTGCTACGCAGCGAATGGGCGGAGAGGCTCGACTAAAATAGAAGGAGAGGGTCTGAAAGACCTGTAGCAAAGGAACTCCCAACCCAATTGGCAGAGAATGGAACACCGACTCAAAGCTTTACGGCCTATATTACACTGTCCCCGCCTCCCAATGGGTTTGCTTCCGACTTAGTGATATCCGCAACATCGGTTAACTAACGTCAGGCCCAACATGAGGCCGACTGATAGGAAACCGTTTTCGTAGAGAAGCTCTACGGCACCATCGCCTGCCAGTGGAAGGATCTTTTCTTCGCCCAAGAGTTGTGCCGGAGCTGCTACTTTCTTTATTTATGTCTTTTTCACCGTACCTTTCTAACTCGTGTTAACAACTCGGCCTTTTATTAAGTCCTGTAGGGGAACCTGTGGCACAACCCATGCTGTATCCGGGCACTGACTAGACAGGTCAGTACAGGAAAGCTATACAGGTCAGTAGCGAGCAAAAGCGGTAGGGGATTAGCAGATTAGCCCAACAAATAGTCTTTCTGCCCCCATATGCCCTCTTTCAGAGATAAAGAAAGACAGGCTTGGTATTTGTACCCCTCCTCTTAAGGAGTTCTTCCTATTTTTGATAATGAGTGCCCTCCTTTTCGTTTTGTAGTCTAAGTTTTTTAAAGTAATGGTTGAATCCTTTCCAATCCGTACCTGTAACTGTAGCTAGGGGTGGTAGTCTTGTTAATAGTCCTCTCTCCCGTCAGTCTCGAAAGAGAAAATCTCTCTGTTGTACTGGATAGCGTTCCCCAAAGTCATCCATAGGCTCTGAAAACACGACTTCATATGCTTGTAGGGGTCTACGCCTTAAAGCCTGCCTTTTGAGGAAGAGTGAATAGGCCGGCAGCTAGACCTCCACCTCCGAAGAAGCTACCGGGAATCACATCGATCGTAGGGAGAAAAGTGGCATACCTTTTTCGGTGAATTGGAAAGAGTTTTATGGTAGGCCCCTTTTCTTTCTTTTTTCTGGGCCAGGTTGCCCTTAAGGTCTGGGGAAGTGTTCCGCAAAAGTGGAGTGTTCGCCCGTCGGATCATCAAATACCGTTTGTTTATCTACGATCTACGATCTACGATGCATCAAGATTATCGTATAGTTGGATTGAATTGAACAGAAATGAAATTCCTTATATAAGATATTCTTCGAATCAAGGAATCGATACGAATAATGATCTCTTAAGAGAAGGCGAAGAGAACGTTTGACCGAAGGATCCGAGAGCAATGATGTGTAGCAAAGTTCGTCTAGCGAATATGACGCGTAAGGGACGGAAGGCTCTGAAGGTAACTTATATAGATAGAGATAGCTACAAGTAGTTGATCCACCCGCAGGGAGGACAGATGTTGCTGCTTTTGCCTTTCTTTCGATAAGATGCTTTCTCACCCCCTTACCCCTCATCCCCCGCATTCGTCGGGTAGCAGAGCCCGCAACCGAAGAGGATGTGGAGAGAGCATGAGGTGCGTCAGGTGTTGGTCCATCGGTGCCTTAGGGGCAATCATTGTCTGGGCACCAAAGCAAGATAAGCCCACCAGTTCAATCCAAGAATAGCCAAACAACGATCGAGTTGAAAACAAAGCCTGATTCTATTCCTTACTAAGCTCATCCTGAACTTCAGTACTGCTCTCTGCATCATATCTAATAGTTGTTGGATTCCTTCCTCTTTCGACTTTGAAGATGTATCAGCTTGTTAGCCTCATTGGTTGGATCCTATTCCATGTCCTCGAAAGGCTGCTTCCACGCCTTACTGCCTTTGCTTTGCCGGATTATAGGAAAAATAGGCAGCAAAATCTGCATCAGGCTATGAAAGTTTATATCTTCCCATAAATATATCGTCTTATGGTGTCGAATGATGGTTGAAAAGACATCTTATCTTCTCGTGGGTTATTCAACATTCATAATGCCTTAGAATTGCCTTAGATAGGAAGTGTCAGGGTACCGTTGAGAGGAAGTGTCAGGGTAGGAAGATTCAGCTCCCTTACGCAACCGCTCAGAGGAGAGTAGGGTGGTGATGCGGAGATGGAGCGTAGGGACTGGCGGTGAAATGGTGAGTTAACCCTTTCTCCGATGTTGCGTTGGGTCGAAGAGTAGTTTAGTTAAGCGGCAAAGTAGCTAAGCAGCGAAGCGACGTCGAATGACGCGACGGAAGGTGTTTCAGTATCGCTGCCTCTTCTAGGTCAAGAATGTTCCAGATTCATACTTGGCCAATTCCTTTAGCGCCTCTAACCTTACTACGCTTCCCTGAGAAAGAAAAGGAATAATTCGGCAGGCACGAAATGCCGATCAAACCCGTTGTCAAAAGCAGTCCATTAGCTTAGAAGCAATGAAATTTTATGGCAAAGCAGGCAAACAAGCTGAGTACAATCGATATTCCTAGCCTAATCAAAAATCTGAATCCAAAGATAAGAGAAGTTCAGTTCACGCGGAGAAGTTCAGTGATGCTGCTCTCGAAGTGAAACTTCTTTCTTTCTTACATCATTCATCCGCAACAAACGATAAGACATCGTAAAAGGAAGATCCCAGGGAAAGAACTGCGAAGAGGGATGGATGGTTGGATGCCATAGTATGTATATATTGCCTGATTGAAGGATTCCTTTGTGCGAAGCGACGAAGAAGATGATCATGTTGTAGGCTAACAAGCTGAGTACTTCTTTTATTTTAGTCGAAGAGTATGAAAGGAGATGAGCCGGTAAGCGAGGGAGGATTAGTATCAAAAAGGGTTGGTATCCGTAATAAACTCCCTTTTATGTCGATCTAGGGGCAAGCTAGCTTTTCTTAGTGAAACTGCTTACTTCAAGTATAGATTGAAGACCTTTTACTAGTTAAAGACTAGGCGAAGGCGCACTCCCCCCTAAGAGCAATAGGCTTTTCGGCCCTCATTCCCTTCCTATCCGAAAAAGAAGGTTCTTCAAGGCAGGAAAGACTGAAAGAGGAGAGTAGTCTTACTGCTTCTCTTTCAGATCCCCCAAAAATGCTACATCCGAAGCAACTATAAGTCGATCTGCCAAACAAAAACTCCCCTTAATAGAAGGGTATCACCCCAAGCTCCTTTAGAGCAAGGCTTTTCCGGCTTTACTGACTTAGCGGAATAATCAGCTCTAGCAACTCTTGGTCAAGCTGTTTTCATCTACTTATACTTAGCTTCGGTATCGTACCCAAGAGAATCTGAATCATAAGAAGTACCTGGACCTGGATCCAAGATCACGATATCCGGAATAAGTGTTGGAGGTCGATTCGGATACCCCACCCTTATTATAGAGGAGAGTTTGTTAGTTGCCCTTGGTTAGGACGTTTACCCTCATAACATAAGGCCTTTCACTCGAAAAAAGAGGTTTTACCTATCCCCACTATGTCCTTTTTTAATACCCATTTCCAGGAAGCTCAGAGCAGGTCAGGACAGAAGAAGTCTACAAAGAAGGCAGTCCAATTTGGCGCTTTCCTTGCCTTAAGTAATACCTTTTGTTTTGTATGCTCCTTTGAAAGCCAGCAGAGTCAAGCTAGGACACATGAGTAGTATGCCTCCCGCTAGACCTAATCTATTCTTCCTTTAGAGCCAAATGTAGTACTAGGGTAAGCTTATTCAGTGATCAAGCTAGTGCCCAGTGATTTTCAATCTTGTCCCGGCCTATCCAACGCCTCTTCCTATCCAAGTGCAGTCTGAGTCTTAGAGTACGCCCCTCTAATTCCTAACTAATCTATTGAATCTCTTCCTGCTCTAGGGATACGTTTTTCTGGACTTTGATATGGGCAAGAAGGCACCATGAGCAGATCTATTTTCTAAAGGTCAAGTCAAGCCCAATCCCGTAGACTGGTAAATATGGGATCATTAGTCAGACGCTTCTTTTCCCTTACTTCATTTGAATTTAGCTTATCAAGGACCAAGTTCCAAAGGAAAAACCTGACCCGTTCCGGGCAGCGCAACCTCCATATCCAAGAAAGATCTTCATCAGGAGATGTAGGCTGGACATTGGCGATAGAACCATAAGCAGAGGACACTGTGAATAAACCATTCGAGGAGAGACTCCAAGAGCAAGAGTCCTCCTTGTGAGAAAATTCAGGCAAATGAATAGCCTGGATTGCATCAAGCGTCGGTTGAGGAAGCAAGTGAGCCACCGAATTCAACTCCCATGACCCATTATCTCCAATAACCTCATGAACCAGTTTAGAGTCCACATCAGGTGGTAAATTCCCAACAATGTTATCAATTAAAGGCCCCGTACCGACTCACCAATCACGCCAGAACCGTATCTTATGCCCATCCCCAACTCTCCACCGAACACCCTTTCGTATACAGTGTCGAGATTGAAGAATACCCTTCCAATAGTTTGAGCATTTATTATATGATCCCGAAGAGAGAAAATAAGGGGAGTCTCTCATATACTTGCTTCTCATAACCTGACACCTTTGGTGCCTCACGCCTTTCATGAAGCTTCCACCCGAGTTTGGAGAGCATAGCAATGTTATAATCCCTTGCCTGCCGCAGTCCAAGGCCTCCACTCGTCTTAGGCTGGCACACTTTCTTCCAACTCACAAGGTGATTACGAGAGTAGTATGACGAACCACCCCACAGGAAGTTCCTATTGACTTGGTCTAGCCTCTTTGTCACCGAGGTAGGCAATAAAGCAGTCTGCATTGTATGTAAAGGAATAGCTGATGTGGTTGAGAGAATAAGCGTTCGACGTCCCGCCGGACTAAGAACCTTACCCCTTCCAAGCCGTAAGTTTTTTTCAAAACTCTATCCACCAAATGAGAGTAAGTCTGATAGTTGACTCGCTCATGAATGATAGGAACTCCAAGATATCGCCCAAGATCGCCCAAGATTCCTTGTTAAAGGAAAACCTACCAAGTTACTCAAAGAAGAAGCCACCTGATGGCATACATTAGGAGAGACGAAAAGTTTCGATTTAGCAGGGCTTATCATAAGACCCGAAGCCTCAGAAAAATCACCAATGCAATGTTTAATAAGCTCCATCTGATCATGAGAAGCTTCTGCGAACAACATAAGATCATCCGCAAAGAAAAGATGTGAGATACAAGGACCCCCACCATCAATAAAAACCGAAGGAAGTTGAAGTAGGGGAGAATCTAAAAAGATTCTCAAAGAAGGCAACCACATGACGCTGCAATACCTGCCTAAGGAAACTCCATCGAATCCTGTCATATGCTTTCTCAAGATCAATTTTCATGGCAAGAACCCCTTTTTTCTTCCTTTTCATAATCCTCATAGTGTGAATGGCTTCCTGAACAACAATGATATTATCTGTGGTTTGCCTGCCTGGGATGAAGCTTGATTGGGTCTTCCCTACCAGCTTGGATAAGTAAGGTCTTAGTCTATCAACTAAAACTTTTGAAATCACTTTCAAAGGGACTGTACATAAGCTAATTGGGCGGAATTGCCCAATTATTTCTGGATTTTCCGTTTTGGGAATCAAAGTAACCAAAGTCTTGTTGAGATCAGAATCGAACACCCCAGTCTGAAAAGCTTCCTGTACTAATAAGACCAACTTAGGACCAACAACCGCCCAAGCCTTTTGAGAAAATCCCGGTGGAAATCCATCAATGCCTGGGCTTTTATGAGGATTCATGGCAAAAACGGCAGCTCTGACTTCATCAGCATGTATAGGAACAGAGAGGATATCTCTATCTGAACCTGTAAGCTTCCACTCATCATTCATGCATGGCAGGCTAGACACCAGTGTGGCTTCATCTGTGTACAATTCTTTAGAAAAATTGACTACCAGTGTTCTGAGTTCCCCCAAATCACTGCTAGAATTAAGGCCCTTGTTATTACCCGAATTATGAAAATTCCTTCTCATCCTCCGCGGAACTAGGAACCAGGGACCGAAGGTCTTGTCAGAGCCTGAAATCACGGGTGGGCTTGGATTTGCAATCGGACGAACCGTGACGGAAGAGGTAACCGGAACTATGGCCTGAGAGCCCGGGTTAGAGGTGTTTGTCGCCGTAGTTCCTTCTGTGCTACCACTACCAACCTGACGTACAGGGCAAAATTCGGCACGATGACCTACTACACCACAATGGAAGCACACAGTGTGCAAACCCTCGTACTCAACTCGAAGAACATCGTATCCAATGCACACCTTAGAGACCAAGGGCTTACATAAATCAACCTCGACACAGACCCGAGCAAATCTTGCTTTGGCAGCCAAAGCTGTTGTATTATCAATCTTGATGGGGATACCCACATGCTTAGCAGCTTCCATTAATAGATCCTCTTGGAAATATTCAACCGGGCATTCAGGAAAATCAATCCACACGGAAGTCGACGGAACAACGGCCTCTGAAGGCCGAAAGTGTGGCTTCCATCGTTGTACAGTCAAATAATGATCCATGATCTTCCACGGACCACCGGTCATAACCTTCGCCCTATCTTCCATCTCTGCAAACTTTACTACATAAAACCCTTGACCTAAGTCAGTAAGGCTAAACTCACCCAATAATTTCCACATCGCAGTAACCCTACCCTAGCCAGTAAGACATTGTACGAGATAGTCTTCCCGAACAGTTTTTTACTATAAGAGCTTTCCTCCAAGGCGCCCTAAGTGCCGTCTTCATCTCTTTGGTAAGTTTAACCATCGGTATATCGCCTGTGATCCTTTCATCAAGTTCATCATCGGAATCCTCCTCCGGAAGATCGACGGTAACATCTTTCCCCCCGGAACTCCAACTTCCCTTTGCACCAGTCAACGAGTCTTTAAAGGATTTCGAACCAGGTTCAGGCGGTTGAGGTGGTTCACTCGGCTTAATCTTCTTCTGCGGGTGAGCAAGCGGATCTGCCTCCTCCGTCGACCGGACCGGAGAGGCCTCCCCCATGGCGGTGTCCGCCGTTTGGTCGCTCATACACGATTTCTTGGTCCCTAAGTATTCGAAGTTCTTTAATAACGCAACGAGATGTTTCTTATGCAATAAACTCTTTTAGAATTTCGAATAAATTCTATTTTAAGCTTTTTTGAAGTTTGCTCATATATCAGCTGAAAGATATAACAGCCATTTCATAGCAAGAATTTTTGGGCTATGATCCGATATCCCTGCAGTCAAAGAATCCTAATTCAACAACAGTTCGCATCTTTTGAACTTTGCACGATCATATAGATGACAAAGCTTACTCGATGTATTTCACTAATAGATGTATAACGGCCACGTATGCTTACACAAGTGTTGGAGAGGGGTTAGGTAGGAGGGCGGAGGCTAAAGATCAGACTAAACAACAGAATTGACAACGTTGGAATGCAACTCTCCCACTTGAACTTAATCTAGCCCATAGGGTGGCACTACGTTGACATGTAGAGCATTACACACTGTAAGCCCGTGTGTGTGCAACGTAGAGGTTAGCCAACGGATAAGTTATATCCGTCAGAGAGATATGGGGCCCCTGTGTTGCCTCTTAGGTTTCGCAAGAAGCCCGGTGAGCGGTGAGCCCGTTAAAAACCAAATGCTCAAACGTTATGAATGTTTAAAAACGGGAATAGGGAATACCTTTTTCCAAGCCGCTCAGGACTTCTCCCCGTTCGGACCATCTACTCAACATTTCAGGAAAGGAGGATACCCTCCGCGCCAGGGACCCGTCCCGGACGCCCCTATGAATTAATCATAACACACGATCAGATGTCGTGAAAGGGAACAGCGAAGAGTCTTTATAGGTTTTAGTAAGGCAAACAGGCGAAGATGTAGCTTCACCCGTAGGCGAACAGGCTTTACTGAGTATAGCATGTAGTAGCTCCATTAGGCAAACAGAGTACTTTTTATAGGCGAAGAGTACATAAGGACGTAAGTATGGCGAATAAGATGCCGTAAGGAGAAGGTCACGAAGTGGCTCGACGGAAAGGAGAGGATCGACTGGTTGGAGAGGATCGACTATAAGTAGAGGGGCGGGAAGTAAGGAATTCTTGCGTCATGCAAGAGAGTTGGTATCTACTCATAAGGTTGATATGTTGATAATTGTTGAACCACGTATAAGTGGTAACAATGCAGTGCAGATAAGGTGATAAGAAAACTGCTGAGTCGCATAGCAAGAGGAAGGACCCCCTCCCCTGTTCAAGACTCGAGCGCCTATGTTAAAGCCGTTTGGCCTACAGCCGATTTCCAACGAACGCCGGGTGATTATCCGAACTTCTGCCTCGTCGATTCAATATAGTCAGCTCCTATAGTTGAATAGTTGAAAATGTGGATGCGAGTTCTTCTTTTTTTTTCGCTTGGTTTCCAAACTGGCCCGAAGATTTGGTCGTTGTTCAGTGATGATCTGAGCCAGGATCAAACTCTTCATGTAGAAAGACCCCTCGATTCATTAGTGGCAGTTTCTTTCTTTCTGAATAAACGTGAAGTTGACTATTTTGAATGAGATTTCATGTTCTTAGAAGACGACGAATCAAGCCGGTGAAGGTGCTTTTATACAATCCCTCTTTCTCTCAAGCGAGAGATGGAATCGCCTTTAAGGCGAAGGGGATAAGTCTAATGAAAGTAGTTTCACGTCTTCTAAAAGTGTTACTTCTTCAATCAATATCATATATGATTGAGTTTTGTATCTATCTTCGGAATCTTGATCAATAAAGTGCCCCGGTACCTTTGCTACGAGCCGGGGGCTGACCTACGATTGAGCGCTACGTGCGACTCTAAGGTTTAGAGAATTGTTTCATTATTTTGAATTCGATGCAAGCCCGTCCTTTACTACACTACCAAGGGCTTCCCCAAGGTCATGAGAATTGATTCAAAAACAGGAAAGGTGATAACATCCCTGGCTTCGCATTCTTTCTTAGTTGGGTTTGATATATCATATCCGAATTCGGGGTCGGTTGTTTCAACCTGTTCTACGCTTCCCATAGCTACCCAATCCCTACGCGACCCAACCCCTACCAGTCCTTAGTCACTCGACTTACTTGAACTATAGTGACTCCCATAGAAAACCAGCCTGCGGGACGAATTAGGGTTCACTAAATAGTTGGCTTTTAGCCCAAATGTAGCTGAACTCTAAAGCGAAGGAGACCCACTTCCCACTTCTCCCGTTTCGTAACTAGGACAGCTTGAAGAGCCGAAGACAATTAATAGAAAGATTCATTACCGGCCGGTTCTCATCTAGCTCGCCTACTTATGCTCTGTCTGAACCAGGTGCTAACGCTTACAAGTCTTACGTTCAAAAGCAATATTGGATCCGGAAAGAAGATCAGGAAAAGGGGTACGGGAAAGGATGGAGATGGAATGCTTACTCTTTCTGATAATGAGTCGGGGACACTTCCTGCGATACCAAGGGTTCTTAGTGCTCATCCGTGCAACTTGAGGGACTTATGGAAGAGCTACTGTTGACTTACTTACTGGCTGGGAAATTACATAAGTAGAACTAGGAGTCGGAACAAGTACGACATCCATATAGTCTAGGGACGCTGGAAAGGAGTAACTTCTTCAATAACTTGATGGAAACACGGAAAATGAACTAATACAAAAAAAGGGAGGTTAGCCCGAATGAAACGTCTCTCTATACGGGAAACGAGTTCTGAGTTCAATTCTAAGTATTAGTTAAAGAAATCAAGTATATCTTATAATAAAGAAAGAAAGTATTCATATAATGTCTTATAATAATTCATTAAAGAAATCAATGGTTGAATAATCGGAATAGTCTAATGACCCCTTCAGTCTAATTGGCCTAGAGAAAAGGAAGAACAACCCGCAGACGATTGCTATTCCCTTTCCCTTGCTTTAGCTTTAGCTTTTAGAATCCTTCTTTAAGAGCGAGAGCATATAGAGTCAAAACCAGGCACTGTGCGAATCCTCCAGTAAGTAATATGAGAACTTCTCTTCTTCTACTTATACTTAGAGTAGATAGGTCCTCCTCTCCATCCTCGCTTGGTGCAGCTAACTCTCTCGTCCTTATCTCTGCCCTTTCTAGAATAGTGTTAGTCAGATCTCCAGTTCCATTGAGAAACTGCCTGAGGCTCTCAATATCCGACTGAGAGAAAAAGGGGTTATTCATTATGCTTGAAGGTTCATAAAGAGAAGAAAGCCAAAGAAAGAAGCCTAGTAAGATAGGGTATGATACAATTTGAAATGCTTTAAGAAGCACACCTCTCTTAACTAATAGAGTGACTGGCGAAGAAATTGCATAATAAGTATGATTAGGAGAAAGAGTGCCTCACTTTACTGGGTGAAAAGGGATATTCCGATTTTCCCCCATCCCGAACAGGAGGCATAAAGATAGCATCGAAGACGAGGCTGCAAGTACGGAAAGGCTATCTCGAGTCGAGTGAGACTTGAATAAGCTAATAACAGAAGGGCGTGCAGCAGTTTTGCCACTGTGAAGTTCCTGGGATTGAGTCTTTTCTGGCTTCAGGAATAGTAGCCATTACTTCTTAGCTCGTTAGGTGGGAAGCCTTACTAAGGAAATTCCCTATATTCGATAGAACCTAATACGTCCTTATCGGTTCAGCGGTTGGTCCCGGTAGCACCTACTTCGTCCTCTTCTAAGCTAACGCAACCACGCTTGTTCGCCGCGTAGCTACATTTGAAAACCTATCATATTGTTTAGTACACCCCTACGCTCTGTACAAGGCTTCTTCTAGAGCCAAGCTTGGGTTGGGAACGAAACCCGCCTAGCAATGGAAGAAATGGTTTGACCGCAAGCAATCTCTGAAGGAGGGTAGCCCTATCTTCTTTTGAGGAGGAATAGGTAGATCAATAAGTAGCCCGAAGCCACTCACTGAATTATGCGACAGCCGGGTAGGACTGATTTCGAGATCGATTGCCTTATGTGGCTTTCTCCCACTGGGTTTTTCTGGGTGAGAAGAGATGCTCAAGAAGGAAGCATAGAGTGGAATCCTGGAGACCCCTCTGGCACGCCGGGATGGTGTTCTTTCATCCTTGTTCATTTCTTTTTCCTAGTGAGTGAAGAGGGTTTTATGTTGAGTTGAACCTTAATATAATTTTAGAAAGAGACCCTTTATTGGGAGGACTACTCTTGTTGTGTAAGCCGCCTTGCTCTAAGAATCATCTCTTTTCCCCGCGAGCGAGTTGGAATGCTAATCGATTTTATAATGCCCTCTCTTTAAGGATATTCCCCTGTGAGCGATCCCTTTTAAACCTTTACTTTAAGCAGTACCTGCCCCTTAATTTACTCTAGTAGGGGTTCTGCATTTGCAGGCCTAAGGCCTCTTTTTCCTTACAGTTGTGAGGCCAGACCTAATCGAAGGACTTTTCCAGGCATTTCTGCTGATTTTGGATAGGTCAGCTATGGCGTGTATAAGGCTAAGACGGAATAAGGCTTGTAATAGATGTAGCGCTTTAATATGTGTAAGAGGCTTTTAGTTAAGCACTCCCATTTCGCTAATCCTAGTGCTTCGTCCTTACAATGCTTCTCCTTTACCTGGGGTTTAAGTTCCACAATTTGAAGAGCTTGTATCTTCTCGGCCCTGGCTCTTTCCTTCCTTGCGCTTGGAGTTGGAGGTCCTGTTGCAGTTGCCAGCAATCTAGTTTCCGTTTTTGGAATTCCTATCTTTTTAAGTGCTAAGTCTTTCCATGTGCTTTGAGAGGGGTAATACACTATCTCTAGTCGAGAAGACGATCCAGCCAATCGTTGAGGTCCGGGTGAGTTCCTTTTGCTGCAGTCCTAAGGCCAGCCATTGATCCAGTTGTGAGGTATTAAGATTTTGCCCCTGCCCATCTTTGTTTTGCGATTTACTTTGGATTATTCCATGGTTGCCTCTCCCTCTCTAGAGAGTAGAGTGTTTTTATACCTCTTATGACTATTTTATAGATCAAATCACTTATGAAGAGGGATTGACTTTTTTCCCTGCCGCAAGGCAAAGAGCCTAAGCTAGTTCAGTTCCATCGCCTTACAGTGTTTATGCCTGCGATCTCTTACAAAAGTAGGTACCGCACTCGGATCCCATTTCCAAGCCAAGGGGAATTGGAGGTATCAGAGAAATGGATACAGGTATTGTAGTAGTTTAAAGACCTATTAATTACATTCCAAAAGAGCGAAAGGCTTGGCCACCTTATCCTTATCTACTCAGATTCTCCTTGTTGATATGCCGATGAAGCGTAACATAGCAAAGTCGCCCACCGGAAACAGCCCTCTCATCAATTCATGGATCTGCCGCATAGCAGCTGGCTTCCTGCCCAGCTCCCGTTATTCCTTAAATTGGATTGATTAGCTCTCGTCCTTCCTTCTCCCGGTCCATCCGATCGGAAAAGCCAAAAAAGAGGACTTAATTATGGGAAAAGGACCGGGCTGATGGCACCTTTCACGAAAAAAGAATGAAAAAGCTTTCGCGACACGTGCCAAACAAAGAGACTTTCTTTCCCGTCTATTCCTGATGAACTGAAAAACCCTGTCCTCAAGCCAAGAGACCAGTGAGGGAAAAGACCTCGTGGAAAGTAGAGTAGCTAAGTGAACAGCTGGTATCCCTTTTTGTTTTTGAATATTGAATACCTAATTCAGGGTTCGCTCTTTCCCTTGGGTGCCGTCCACTCTTTAGCTACCCCGCATTTCCATCCATAGATTGTATTCCTTCTACAGCTTAGCCTCCCCCTATTTATTAAGGTTTGATTATCTGTATTGTGTGATTTATAGCCAATCAGCTTTCAAGCTCTCCAAGGGTAGCTGTCAAACGAGCCAAGCCAGGCAGTTCAGTCACAGCTTGCATTCGAAGCCATTGATTCGAGCACAACAACCGAGACTGCCACGCTTCCTCCTGTTCG